CATCCCTACAAATGGTCTACAGTGTCATTGTATAGAATTCCTATCTTGTTTTCCACATCGTTATTTCCTCCATTGATATATACAATTTATATGGGCATTTCGTCTTTTTGGTCCCATTTAACATATAATAATAGTAAAAGAAAAGTCTTATATACGTATGAGATACGGAACGGAACCTGTCGTAAAAATAAATGAGTAGTTTTCGGGAATGCTCGGGATAAAAGGGATGTTTTTTTTTTATGTTTTAAGAAAAATTTTATTTACCGGATAGTTGTATATTTCAATTTGAATTAGGGATTCCGTGTACAAGGTTCTTAACTGTATATGCATCTGATCATATATGTATTACCATTTTAGATTACAATAAAAAAGGGAAGGAGATTTTTCAATGCGAGATCTAAAAACATATCTTTCCGTGGCACCGGTATTAAGTACTCTATGGTTCGGGTTTTTAGCAGGTCTATTGATAGAGATTAATCGTTTTTTCCCAGATGCGTTGACATTCCCCTTTTTTTGATTCTAGTTATTGATACGGTACCAAATAACGAAGATTCGAGATCAAATTAAATAATACTTTGCCCCCCCCTTTTCTCTTTTTTCCCTTTTTACTTTTAGAATAAAAGGGAGAAAAAAGAAAAGGTGTATTCAACAGCTTCGAGACTTGGGTTCAAGTTTGAATTAAATAAATTATTAAATTCAAAAATAAACTAGGGATGGAGGTAGAATAAACAGGGTGGGGCCTAGATCTAGGACAAGACTCTTATACAAGGGGTACTTAAATGTAAATGAAATACTGTGATTTGAAATAAAGTTTAGAACTTTTTTTAGTATATTGATATTGATTGCAGGGAAATTTTTCATAATTGGATTTCAAGTTAATAACTTCTATTTTTCCTTCCTTTCTTCTTCTTCGTTTCGGATCGAAAATAGAAGAGTTGAGCAAATCAAAAATCCAAAGGGGGTTCATGGCCAAGGGGAAAGATGTCCGAATAACGGTTATTTTGGAATGTACCGGTTGTGTTCGAAACGGTGTTAATAAGGTATCAACGGGTATTTCCAGATATATTACTGAAAAGAATCGTCACAACACGCCTAATCGATTGGAATTGAAAAAATTCTGTCCATTTTGTTACAAACATACGATTCATGGGGAGATAAAGAAATAGATCGAATCGAGCACATGTATGTAACCCTTCCAAGGAAGGGTAAAAATGATATTCTATATATAACATAATTAAATATAAACAAAAAATATAAACAAACCAAATCCTATTTATTCTAATTCATTTTAGATCCGACCGAAATAGGATTTTCGGGATAAGGAATAAACTAAACAAACCATGGATAAATCCAAGCGACCTTTTCTTAAATCCAAGCGATCTTTTCGTAGGCGTTTGCCCCCGATTCAATCGGGGGATCGAATTGATTATAGAAACATGAGTTTAATTAGTCGATTTATTAGCGAACAAGGAAAAATATTATCTAGACGGGTGAATAGATTGACCTTGAAACAACAACGATTAATTACTATTGCTATAAAACAAGCTCGTATTTTATCTTTGTTACCTTTTCTTAATAATGAGAAACGGTTTGAAAGAACCGAGTCGACCACCAAAACTGCGGGTCTTCGAGCCAGAAATAAATAGGCTTACTCTTTCGTTACTTGAATAAAAAGTAAAATCCGAACTAAAACGCAGATTGATGTTTTGTTCGAAAAATATGAAAAATACATATTTAATTATCGTGTTGTAAGAAAAAAAATCGGGTAAGAATAAAGATTTTTTTTTGAGTGTGTTCATTCATTTTGACTTTACCCTCCCGGAGTTCATTCTCCGGGGAACTTCGTTTAAATTATTCCGGTGGATTCTTTCCAATCTACTTCTTTTATGATCTCATTGGAAATCATATAAAGACAATTTTTATTTGATATAGCTATTTGTGCAAGTATTTTACGATTAAGAAGCACCTGTTTCTTATATAGGTCGTGTATTAATCTACTATAACTATAGGATACCCCTATTTCACGAATTACTGCGTTTATTCGAGTGATCCACAAACGGCGAAAATTTATCTTTTGCTTATTCCTATCCCGATGAGACGAAACCAAAGCTCTTATTTTCTGTTGAGTAATTGTTCGAGTAAGTCTTGAATGAGCCCCTCGAAAGCTTGATGCAAATAAACGAATTTTTGTTCTACGTTTCCGAGCTATATTTCCCCGTCTAATTCTGGTCATTGAATAAATGAAACTTTGACGAATAACTAATAGATTTCCTTTCTTTCAGTTATTCTTTTTCCCTTTCCTAGTCTATTAATAACAAAGCTTTTTTCCAATGTATAAACTAAAAATTCCAATGACTTTGGCTACTATAACCTTCCCGACCACTATTTTTATTTTTTCTATACATTTCACTTCGAAATAAGAAATTTTATTTTACTAGGTATCAAAATATAATAAAAAAAAATATAAATGGATAAAGAAATAGTGGCTTCCTTCGTTTATATGGTTACTTCTTAAACGGTGAGGTTTTCTCTATACACCGGAGCCTTTACTTCATTTAATATTGGTAACTTGTATAGTTCACATTCTTTGGCTCTACCCATGAATTATCCAGTAATAGGTCTTTCACGATTAGATCTACTTACACAGTAACGGTATTTAATTATGAAAGTTGGCTGGGTAGCTAACCCTGTTAGTCCGTTCTTGCAAGAGGGGCCTAAGTTTTCTGTTTTTATTTTTAAGTAGGATTTTCTCCGCTTAATGGATAACCTTTTGTTACCAATGGAGAATTGCTTCTCATCTTAAATAGAGGTGATTGGATTTGCACCAATGAAAACCATAAATTTCATACACAATAGAATGGATATATTTTTTTTATACTGAATTGAACGGACTTCTTTTTCTATTCTATCCTATTCCCCGGTACTGATCATTGATACTAGAAAAGGTTTTCTTTATTTTATCTTTATCCCAGCTCATGATCTGAACGAGTCGCACATACACCCTAGTACATGTTCCTCGACGCTGAGGGCATCCCCCAAGTGCGGGGGATTTTGTGACATTTCTGATTGGCTGTCTTGTATTTCTAATAAGTTGTTTAATAGTTGGCATGTTGAATCATATCATATAAAAAAAGGGCTGGTTTAGATCGATCCTAACCTGATGATTTTGAATTACTTCTATTTAATTTTCTAGTAAATTCAGCAAAAATCTAAAATAGGAAATCGAGAAGTTGCGCGAAAAAAAATCCGGGCTTTTTCACTCAACCACCGCTACAAGATCAACAATTCCATAAGCTTGGGCTTCTGTTGCTGACATAAAAACATCTCTTTCCATGTCTTCCGAGACAACCCATAAGGGTTTGTCCGTTCTTTGTACATAAACCCTTGTTAGGGTTTCACGCAGTTTTAGCAGCTCTTCCGCTTCCAGGATAAATTCTCCCGTTTGTGCCTCATAAAAAGAACTAGCAGGTTGATGAATCATTACCCTGATGGTATAACAAAAGAGGGGTTCCTCTATTTTGCATGATGAATAGAAAAGAAAGATAAAGAATAAAAAGAAAAAAAAAAAGATAGAATTGAACAACCACAACCGTACGGGCATCTTTTATGCATTGCATACGGCTCTATAATAAAATTGACCTTTACCTTCAAAAAAATAGGATCTATCAGACCCAGATCGGTAAATGATCAAATTACCACCCTTCCTTTCGTAGGCGTTCAAAAATACTATGATGGTTCCGTTGCTTTATATATATATATATATATTTAATATTATTTGGTTTGTCTGTGTTTCAGCAATCCCAAAGTTGCTTTTTGTAAAATTAAGGAAAAAATAATCTTGTTTTTTATTTTCGAACTCTTTCAGAACACAACTAAGCCCCCCGGTGTGAAAATAAAAAAGTTTGTGACGCTGAACTGGAATCTCCAAAAAAAAAAAAGGAAATCCCTTTTATCTCATACTACTCTCTCGATACATAATCAAATGTTTTGAAAAAAAACAATAAAAATTGTTTTATTTTGATATCGAATTCAAAGTGCCATGCTATTATTACTTAATATTAATATGGCGAAGGCATAGTCTTATTTTTTTCTCTCAAATAAAAACCTCATTGGCGCCAAGCGTGAGGGAATGCTAGACGTTTGGTAATTTCTCCTCCGGCCAAGATAAAAGATCCCATTGAAGCGGCTAATCCCATGCATATTGTCTGTACATCTGGTCGCACAAATTGCATTGTATCATAAATAGCCACTCCAGGGATAACCCACCCGCCGGGAGAGTTTATAAACAAATAGAGATCTTTGGTATCATTCTCGATACTGAGATATACCATAAGACCAATAAGTTGGTTCGAGATCTCGCTATCAACCTCTTGTCCTAAAAAAAGTAATCTTTCTCGATAAAGTCGGTTGATTAGGGTAAAATTAGATCCCTTACGAACCGTACAGGCGCCTTTTGGTGCATACGGTTCAACAAAAAATTGCAAAAAAAATCAATGTGCAGATTCCAATCCTCTTTCTTTTTTCATATTCGTAGAAGGCTCTTTCTTACTTCTAACGAAAGGACTTTTATTCAATTTTTCAAAAAAGACAGGTTTTTACTCCTTTTCGTATAATATTCTTGTAATAGAAAAATAATAGAAAAGAAAAAAAAAGTCACTAAACTTATCGAATTTACTTCTTATTGATATATTGTTTCATCGAGATCTAATCCAAATCACAATGTCGTTTTCTTGTTCCTGAATGGGCCCTGTTAATTTTTTTAGGTTTATGCTCTACTCCGGGTAAAGATCCGCCCGATTTTCATTTGTACATATAGGACAAATGCTTCCATTACCATTTCTTTTTGTTATGACCCCCTTTTTTTTATTTTTATGCCTTCCGCCAAAAATTTGATGTATTCATGCATATTAATCTTACTCGATTGATTAAGAGTTTGAGATGGCTTCTCTTTACAAAAATAAACCGTTTATGATACAAATAGTAATCATAGATCTATTTCC